GTTTTATTTTTCGAAATTGGKAAAAAGTATTTTATAGAAAAGGAATGCCTAATGAAGAGAGCATCTTTTTGTAAATAATTACTAGATGTCTTTGACATTCAGCTATAACAATGAGTAATCTCTTAATTTTGATTTAAATGGCAGTTCCAAAAAAGCGTACTTCTGCATCAAAAAAGCGCATTCGTAAAAATTTTTGGAAAGGGAAGGGTTATTTGGCAGCGTTAAAAGCGTTTTCCTTAGCTAAATCTCTTTCTACTGGTAATTTCAAAAGTTTTTTTTGGACGAAAAAGAACTAGAACAAGTAAATAAGGTGGAATAATTAGAACCGAACCCATAAAAAGAAATTGACTCATTTCTCAAAGTACCGCGTTCCATTCGCTGTTGAGTTAATCAATAGGAAATTGAATTAATTACGCTCTTAACTTAAAACTTTTACTATGTTTAATCAGAATAATTCTCATTATACTTTAGTAAAAAATCAAACCAAAAAATCAAAACAAAAAAAAATTTCATTGAAAAACTTTTTTTTTTGTTTTTGGTTTGACTTTTGGAAAACAAATCCATCTAACTCAAATAAGTCAAACTKTTTTGGTGGAGGTTCCATGGATAAAGTTCAAGCTGAAGAGTAAAATACACAATAAAACCCTATCAATAAAAAGTCAATAAAAATTCGTTCAAATAGMKCTATTTGAACGAATTTTTATTGATCCATCTTTCCTTACAAAGATTTTATCCAATTGAATTCTTAAATATCGACGAGTGAATAGTCATATGGTATTATGAGTTAAAACTAAGCCGCTATGGTGAAAGTGGTAGACACGCTGCTCTTAGGAAGCAGTGCTAGAGCATCTCGGTTCGAATCCGAGTAGCGGCATGGGATTAAAAAAACAGTAACTAGATCCTATAATGAATTCAATTCCAGATTTCGATTTTAGAATTAAGAGATTCTTATGATATTTTCAACCTTAGAGCGTATATTAAGTCATATTTCTTTTTCAATCGTTTCTATTTTAATTACAATTTATTTGATAACCTTTTTTGTGAATGAAATCCTAAAACTCTATGATTCATTCGAACAGGGCATGCTAATGACTTTTTTAGCTCTAACAGGATTATTAATTACCCGTTGGATTTATTCGGGACATTTTCCACTAAGTAATTTATATGAATCATTAATCTTGCTTTCATGGAGTGTTTCTCTTATTCATATAGTTACGTATTTAAAAAAAACTAAAAATCTTCTAAGCACAATAATAGGGCCAAGTGCTGTTTTCACCCAGGGCTTTGCTACGTCAGGTCTTTTAACTCCAAGACATGAATCAACAATATTAACCCCCGCCCTTCAATCCGAGTGGTTAATAATGCACGTAAGTATGATGATAGTAGGATATGCGGCACTTTTATGTGGATCATTATTATCAGTATCGCTTCTAGCCATTACAGTTAGAAAAAAGAGAAACGCTTTTTCTGTGAGTAATAATTTTGTAAATTTAAACGAGTCGTTTTTTTTTGGTGAAATCGAATACATAAATAAACGGGGTATTGTTTTACAAAATACTTCTCTTTTTTGGAAAAATAATTTTTACAGGTTACAATTAATTCAGCAATTGGATTATTGGAGTTATCGGGTTATTAGTCTAGGGTTTATCTTTTTAACCCTAGGGATTCTTTCGGGAGCAGTATGGGCTAATGAAGCATGGGACTCTTATTGGAGTTGGGATCCAAAAGAAACTTGGGCCTTTATTACTTGGATCGTATTCGCGATTTATTTACATATTCGAACAAATAGAAAATGGACGGGTATAAATTCATCAATTGTGGCAACTGTTGGATATCTTATAATTTGGATATGCTATTTTGGGATCAATCTTTTCGGAATAGGACTACATAGTTATGGTTCATTTCCATTAACACCTAATTGAATTAACCAAAGACTTTTTAGGAATCGAAAGGTGTACAAGCACATATCAAAAACTTCATGTAAACTGTCAAGAACCGGTGCATCAACTAGTTCCTACCAGTTTACATGAATTTGTGTAGTTAACATGCGAAAAGATAATAATAATAATAAGAATCCTTTTTTTTGTCATTGTAGACCTAAGTGATAAAAAAACTATTTACCAAAACAAAAGAATTAAATTCAATAGAGTAAGTTACACTTTAGTGTTAGTGAATTACCCAAATCAGGGTATATACCAATACTTAGTACAGGTAAGAAAAGAGAGATCAACAGAAATCACTCCCGCGACCCAGAATCTAAAGAATAGGGGTTTGAAATATTAAATATCTTGTATCTATTATCCATAGAACATTTAGTGGCATAACAGCGCTACTAAATAACTAGGAGTTCATAGCATTCCAATTGCCATTCTAAAAGTAATTAGAAGTGTTGTCCTTAAAAGATATTTTGAACTAGTAATTAATTCAAAAAGTCCTATTAATTCTAAAAAAACCACTTAACCATAGTAATGCAAGAGAGGACATCGAAAAGATACTCAACGTCGTGATTAGTTTTGGCATTAGTATAGCGTATAGGCATTCGACACATTTCCTAAACCGTAGTGTCATTCAAGCCAGGAAAAAAAGCGCATCGCCAATAAATCTAGGAGCGCTTTTTTAAAAAGGACTCCGGTGAGTCCCATATCGGTGATAGAACCAATTACCAGAATTATGAAACCCATAGAAGATAAAGAGGAATAGGATATTTTTTTTTATTCCAGACATGTTGAAGCTCCATAGATTTTTTATATTCTGCCTACTATCATCAACCAAGGGCAGAATATAGAATTAGAATGAGCATCCGAGATTAATTCTATATTCATGGAAAATAATCCATAAGTTCACATTTTTCATTTTAATAAGATTCCGACTAGAAACATACAAGTACTATAATGGCCTTATCAATGAGTATCTGGTAAACATATAACATATATTAGGGGTATTGTTGGTAATTTGACATCAAAAGCAATAAAAAATCCAATATAGAATCGAATTTCCAAGGCAGGAGGATTGAATAATATTTCAATAATAGTAGTTCAGCATAACTATATAAACCACTACCCAGAACTCCCATTAAAATAAAAAAGAGTCAAAAATACAATACTCTTGTACATTGCTAACATGAGTAAATGAAGTAATTGAGAATCCCCAATAATTGGCCATTGTGCTAAAGTACTCCTGAATCCCGTCAGTAAAATAGGTGCGAAATTTCGTCCATCTATTCCCAATCTCCAAGGGGAATCAAAAGTACAAGATCCACTTTGAATCCTCGACTAGTTGTATTATACTATTGTAATTCTAAATGATAACAGAATGCATAAGGCGTTCGAAGAAGCTATAAAACACATATGGATATAGTATACAAATGTATTATTCTATTTGCTATATGTGTAAGATGTGTAAGAAAGAAAATGAATGAACCCACAAATATTGGCAAAACAACAACTATTGTTAAGCGGGGAAAAGTATTAGTGGTAAAGACAAGATAGACTTAGTTCATAAAAACCTGTGCTCCAAATATTTGGAGCACAGGTTTTGTCGGTAAAAAAAAGAAAATTAAATAGATTCGAGTAGAGTTTTATAGAACGTATCAATAAGCTAGACCCATACTGCGAGTTGTTTCATGCCACAAATAAACTCGAACACTCAAAAAATCCGTTGGACAGGCGGATTCACATCTCTTACAACCAACACAGTCCTCTGTCCTTGGAGCCGAAGCAATTTGTTTAGCTTTACAACCATCCCAGGGTATCATTTCTAATACATCAGTGGGACACGCTCGGACACATTGAGTACATCCGATACATGTATCATAAATCTTTACTGAATGTGACATTGGATCTATACGTTTTTGAAGTGATAAATTTTCGGTCTAGTAAACAAACTTCTAAAGGAATCCTATATTTCGATACCAGACGAATCAATAAGTCATCGGGATCAAGCTACGTCAAAATCCTAATTTAGTTCGATTTCGTAGCGAGTTCAAAAATACTTTGATTGGGTATGTTTTTCCAACGAACATCATATCTTATGCGTATTGACCTTGAAAATTTCCATATATGTATGACTATACAAATATACATTTATGGAATTTCGTTTCTCAAGAAATTTGATTGGTTAATACGAATTGATTTTCTGTGACGATAAATTGATGAAACAATGGCTGGTTCAATAGCTGCTTCAGTGGCTGTAATAGGTATACCAAAAAGACAGAAAATGGCGCTTCTTTTCTTAATGACTATCTAAAATATTCGAAAATGCTACAAAATTGATAGTAATATGAGTTAAAGACACATAAGGGCTATAATACTATTTCGACTTATAATTAATCCATAGATAAACCAGCAAAAGAAAAAAAGGACACTCAAAACAAGTATCTCTTCGGGCATCATTAAACAACGCCTTATAAATTTCGAGTCATTTCAATCTCAAGACAAATTAAATCAATTCGATTCCAACAAACCAAGTATAGAAGAAAGCAAGGGAATAAATTCGTAATAGATCGATACAAAACTGACCTTTTTATATTGTATTTTTGACAGGACGTATCGAAAATAATGTAAATTTTTGAAGTAAAAGTAAAAAGACTTTGTAAAACCATTAAAGTAACTCGATACCCAACCATACAAAGAGCAAACTATTCGATTTTTATCAAAAAAAAAGTTTATCGAAATTAAAACAAGGAGGTTCAGAAGTTCAAATCCTATCACGTTTCAAATTAACGAATTTTCCTATCCAATTCAAGAATAAATTGTTTATAGTGTTCTCTCTTTTTTTTTTGATAAATAGTCCAACAGGCGTTGTCGTTTTCCCAAAATTTTTCGCAAACCTCTCTGAGATGAAGAGTCTTTTTTGTGCAATTCCAAATGTGAAGCAAGTCGCCTTATTTTAGTGTTGAAGCTAAATACTTGAAATTCAACGGACCCCCTATTTTTTTCGTGTTCTTTTTGTGAAATTAATGAATTTTTTACCATAAAAAAATTTCCCTTTACCCTTTCCAACTATGGATTGTTCCACTCAATAATAATGCCTTCCATTGTATATAATATCTAGACTATATATAATAATGGAATCCAACCTCTTTTAGGAACTCCTAATTGTCTGAATTCAAATCAACCAAACCGTGGATTTATATAGGGATAGAAAGGTCTTGGTACATTTTCGCGGCGAAGAGGTGAATTTTGACGTAAAATGAAGAAAGGCTTGTTGAGTCATTTCAAGATCTAATTGAAGCATTATTCCTTTCCTATTGAATACTAGAATTAACGGGGCGATATGTGAGCGGCGTATTTCTTTGCTTTCATATCCTCTAGCCTATAGGCGAATCAATCCTATTCATTCTATTTATGTATTTTTTTTTTATTTATATTATAGAAGGGTAGAGGATATATAGAACAACTATACGAGTTTTGAATTATGAATAGAAATGTATCCTTAACATAGTGAAACGACTTCCATTATTGGTATTAAACCAATAACGATTCATACAAGCCAAATCTTCGAATCGATAATTAGGCCAAAGAAATACCTTGAATTTCATTACTTTATTTTTCTCTAGATCAAGATCATTATTGGAATGTGAAACTTCGATACTAGTTTTCAAGCTCTTTCGATTCCAACATAGTGTATTTCTTTGTACATCATTTCCATCTTTTGGCTTCAAAAAAATTAAAATTCTCAATGTTCTACAACGCCTAAAAGATAAAAGATTTTCAGGAATACACAAATAAAGATTGTTGTCTTTACTTGCAGTTAGTCTTTGCTGTGGGGAAATAACTTTATTCAAATGGTTGCTTGAAACGTATCTGTGCTTTTGGCCTTTTTGATTAGTTTCATGTTTACTCTTATGAACAAAGCAAATACTTATGGTTTGATACATAATAAATTGTACGTCTTTTTTTCCAGACAGACGAATGGGTTCTATAATAAATCCTCCTTTTTTCATTAATTCTTTAAGAGTTAAATTTTTTTTAATCAACATTAGATCCAAACCAAGTTCCCTTTTTTGAATCGAGGATAGGGTCATTTTTTTTGGATCCAGTAATCTAAGCAGGAGACAATATATTTTGATATTCCTAATCATCGGTTGAGTCAAAGTTTGGCCCCCCCGTAATTGAAAAAGCAAATAACGTTTCAGTAATAAATCGAGTTCTGCGTCGGTCTTACTTTTGTATTGTTTTATTTTGTTCTCTTTTTTGATGTCTAATCTTTTAAAATTTTCTTCAATATTTTTTTTTTGAGAGGGAACAGATTCAAGATCTCTTCGATTTGTGGGTTCGTTTTCTTCTTTCTTTTGATGCCTTTCTTTAGATGCTAGCAACACTTTTTCCTTTTCCTTTTGGTTGCTATTTTTCTTTTCACTAATATTTTTTGCATTTATCTTACAATTTAATAGAAGTAATTTGCTTGGTATAATCCAAGGTTTTATTTTATATGTATTAGAAAGAAACACAAATTCTGAGAAGAACCAAAGTTCCGGATTTCCTATGCGATCCTTTATTTTTTCTTGATTCATTCCCATCCAATCAAAAAATCCTTTCTGTGAGTTTGGTGGATTCATTCCTGGAATCATATGATCCTTTTTAATAATTTTTTGATAATTATTTGTACAAATTTTCGTATTTTGATTTCTATTGATATCGGTTGTAATCCAAGTTTCAATTTCCACTTTTTGTCTAAGATCAAAATTGAGAATTTTCCAATCCAAATATTTATATTTTGGATCGGACCCGTTTTTCATATATCGAATAGGACCCCAAAAAATTTTACTAGGGATGCTCTTCAACATTTCAAAAAGTGTTTCTTTAGGTGTGTTCGACGAAATCGAAATATCTTGGTTCTTATTTTCTATAAACGTCGATCTAGCAAAAAAGCCTTCCTTTTCATGATTAATAAATTTATATGCTAAAAGATCATAATTCGAGTATTTTTCCAAATAATCGTTTTTTGAATATATTTCAAATTGTTTTTTAGAATAACTGAATTGGTCTTTTTCATTTGAATCCCAGTTCCTAAAATTTGCCTTTTTTATTATACGACGTTGATCAACTCTATTTCGACGTTTTTTTCTTAGTGTAGACCATTTGATCTGAGATAAATCATATTGATAATGTCCTCTTAACCATTTTTTCCAGTGATTTATTTCATAACTCAGAAGTTTCTTATCCTCTAAGTAGGAATGAAATATTATCATTACTTGTGTTTTAAGGAAATCCTTTATTTTAGTCTTAACAAAAGGGCGGATGTCTTTAAATTGGCCAAGAAATCGAAATTTATACGAATTCTTGTTTTGAAGTTGTGATAATGTATAAAATATATATGCTTGCGATACGTAGGATACATCATAAAAAATATGCGCATTTTTTTTTTTWAAAGTTGTATTCAGTGACTTTTTAATAGTTGAAATTGTATTTTGTATTTTTTTATGAATTTTTTTTGTTGATTCAAGAAAAGGTTCTGTATTTATTTTGGAAATATATATTTTAATATATATTATATATATTAAAATATTTGCGTATATTCTTTCAATGCAAAATTGAAAAAAAAGATCTAATTTTACTGTATTTCTTTTTTTTAATATTTCTCTTTTGGCGGATTTTTTATCATTAGAACTTTTTTTGTTAGGACTAAGATTATTGATTTTTTTAGTTCCTTTTTTTTGATCTTTTTTGGCTCTTTTTATTTGATTTTGATTTGTTCTATCAATCATATGCTTAATTTGTTTTTCCGTCACTGAAGAAGTTGTGCAACTGGGAAATTCATGAATTTGTGGATTCGTTATTAATACATTTTTTTCTTCTTTAATTGACCTCGAGTCAGAAATTTCTTTTAAACTCAAAAATCGAATTATTTTGGACAATTTCTTTTTTTTTTTTTCGAGTTCTTTAAAAATGGGTTTAAAAAAGTAAGGTCTTTGTCGAGGCGTACCAAAAGGAAATTCAGATTCCATTCCCCAAACTGTTAAAAAACAAAAATCTTCTTTTTCCGTTTTATTCTTTAGTATCGTTTTTTGCGAGAATCGGAATTTGGATTTGTGCCAAGGTTTCATACAGAAAGGAAATAAGATTTTTATCTGCATACCGTCTGTCAACCAATTTTCAGGAAATTCTGTTTCGGATAATGGAACACCATTATAAGTACATTTAACATACATCTCTCGATTCCATTCCTGTAAATCCTCAGACCATTCAGGGCGTTGAAATAGTAATATACGTCCAATATTTTTTGCAAGTATGAATGAAGGTAATATAATATATTTTCGAAAAACCAATTGCGTTATTAACATCACACCTCTTATTATTTGTGCAAATGGAATGGTATCCCAGGCCTCTGCTATCTCGATTCTCAATTTCTCCTTTGTTTCTTCGTCTACAATTTGAAATGCTTTCCCTCTGTGTACCCAATTTCTACAAATTCGTTGAATCAACCTGGCAATATCAAAAGAAAAAAAAGGGGGTGATTTTTGTGTTCTGTCCAAAAAAATGGGGGAAAATCCATTTGCTTGAAACAATTCCCAACTAACTATTTTACGCCTTTGAGGTCGCATAGAACCTTTTATTATACCTCGACGAAAGTCTGGTTGTTGGGAATAGCGTATTAAAGCTACTTCGTTTGTTTCATCGGATCTATTAGTATCGGTAGTATTAGGATCAATATCTTCGTTCATCGTATTCCAAATTACTACACGTTTGGCTTTTCTTGACCGAATTTCATAATCTACAGATACATTTTCGTCATCTTCTCCTGATTGTTGGTCTACTTCGTTGATTAATTTATATAACCAACGAGGTATTTTTTTACGGGTTTGTTGTAGTTTGGATCTTTTTCTGAGAATATTTTTTTCACCATTAGAATCAGTACTTATACAATAGTTTGAAGCTGGTTGTCTATTAGAAAAAAAAAAAGGATCTTTCCGATGGAAATCTATGAAGTCTTGCTCTCTAACAAAGTTTTTGATGAAAATTAACGAATCAAAAATATATGTTGAGACCACTTTTTTATCAAACTCTCCATTGGTGGTCTCTTCCAATTCTTGCAAATAAGCAGCCTTGAGAAGGAGATGATTAATCTTATTGATTCCAAATTTCTCTATTAAATTGCTTATATGAATTTTTTCGTCAATTGAAGAGGAAACACTTTTTGTTCTTCGATATGATCCCTTCACTAAAGGGTCATGCTGTTTGTAAAAGGATTTGTGTCGCGAATTATCGTTATCTAAACACAATTGAAGCCTTATTTCCAGCAGATTCAAGGAAGTATATTCTTGGTCTAGAGTCTGAATTCGATTTCGAAACTGGTTGTTGAAATTTGCTAATTTTTTTAAATAAAACCAAGAATTGTATACTTCATTAGAGGAATATTTTTCAAGTGTAAACCATTCGAGCCCCTTTTTTATCCTTTCCAAAAAAAGTGATAAAATGGGGGTATACGTAAAAGATATTGTTTCTTTTCCATCATTTTTGGATATGCCAAAAAAATATTGTGACATCTCATTTCTGACAGCCCTGTCAAATTGATTATTTTCAATGTATCGCAAAGGTCGATTCCACCGGTTGGAATCGAAAAGAAAGTTCACAAGAAATTTCTCAAAGCCAAAAGTGTACTTATGAGAATTTTCCATATTTTTATTGATATGGATTAGATACGACTTTTCAAAAAGAGTTTTTATTTGGAGGCCGTTGTCTTTATTGACATTTACTCGAATTTCGTCCGTGTCTTCCATTTTTTTTTTATCTGTTTTTGCTTCAGAAAAAACGTAAGTATATCCCTCTTTTTTTTTATGTTCCTGTTTGTTCTCCTTCATTTTTTCATAAGCTCTTTCTTTTTCCACCCCTTCTTCTACTTTTTGGGTTTCTTTCAGTTTTTTAGTAAGAATGGGTGATGGTATTTTGGCTAAATAGTCGACACAGGTAATAAATAAGACAATACTAAAGACCCGAGCCATAGAATTTCTCAATTCTGATACAAGGTACTTATTAGATCGAATGTACTTATTCGATCT